AAAAAAATGACTTTGATCAAATCATAAATCAAATAAAGATTTTTATAGCCGTTATAAATTCAATTCGACTTTCAACTAGAAGAAAATCTTTTTTTTTTCAAAGTTTATAAGTTGCACTTTATTTCACAACTGAATAAGTTCGATTTTCTTAATACATTACTTACCCACAGAAACTTTGAGTTCCCTCAAACGAATTTCGCTATATTAGGAAAGAAAACGAATCTTTCCAGGAAAAAGAATTCTTATTATTTGAATACAAAATGACACAAGAAAAGAGTCAAAAATCCTTTTTCTTGTGTCAATGCAATAGACGATTAGAAAGACAGGGAATCCCTTCTTCTTTCTAGAAAATATTGTTCCTTTCATTCTTCTCATCTTTGCTTTGTATTCTCTAATTTTTTAAACTTGATGGTAAAGAATTTCTGAACTTAGAAATTCATTTCATACAATTGAACCTTTTCAAACTGTTTCTTTTTTAAAACCAAAAAGACTTGTGCTAAAATAACAGATGTGAAGAACACTAAAAGGCCTTGAATGCGTGATGGATCTTGAAGTACTACTTCGGCATTTCCCTGACCAAAACCGCCTACATTGGGATTGCTTGTTAATGGTTGATCAAGCTTAACAGATTCACCTTCTGAAACAAGAAGTTCGGGGCCGGCAGGTATATTATCGACTAATTGACGCCCATCTGATGCATCAACTATGCTTATTTCATACCCACCTTTTTCTTTACGTATTATTTTGCTTACTATACCCGCGCATGTAGCATTATAGACTGTATTGTTACTCTTGCTACCATCAGGATAAATTTGACCCCTTCCTCTGTTCCCACCTACATATATGGGATATTTTAAGAAGTGAGTGTCTTTCTTTGTAATAGGGTCCGGGGAAAGGATAGGAAAAACAATTTCCTTATATTTCTTACCGGGAACAGGACCTATGACAAGAATATTTTTTTGATTGGGACGATAATTCTGAAAAGACAAATTTCCTATCTTTTCTTTCAATTCAGGAGAAATACGATCGATAGGAGCTAATTCAAATCCCTCCGGTAAAATAAGAACAGCACCCACATTCAAACCGCCTTTTTTACCATTAGCAAGAACTTGTTTGAATTGCATATCATAGGGAATTCGGACAATGGCTTCAAATACAGTATCAGGAAGCACAGTTTGCGGAACTTCAATTTCGACGGGTTTATTAGCTAAATGGCAATTAGCACAGACAATTCGTCCAGTTGTTTCTCGCGGGTTTTCATAACCCTGTTGTGCAAAAATAGGATATGCATTGGAAATAGATACTCGAGTTATTACATATATCATCATTGATACACAAATACAAATGGATCGAGTCATTTGTTTCTTGACCCAAGAAAAAGCATTTCTATTTTGCATGTCCAATCATAGATCCTAGAATTTCTACAATAAATGCGATAGGTAACGAGTCTAGTTCCCTATAATAGAGTCTGTTGTGATTGTATTGGAATAGTTTTGCTCGAATATAGAATTGAGTTGATATCAAAAGATCAAATTCATTCTTTATCTTTTCATTGAATGATAAATTACTACAAGTGAAGGAGATACACGATTTAAATAATGGAAGATGCCATATTTAAAAATTGCATCAAAAATGACTGGAAGAATAGAAACAAGAACAGATGGAATGAGACTCTTATGAGCCAATCCAAAATCATCGTAGAGTAAACCAATCAGGAGTTCCCAGCCACGAGTTGAGTGATACCCCATTCCTAATTCATGAACTAAAAGAATTAAAAAAGCTTTTTTTGTGTCACTTAAGTTATATAGGAATTCCTGACTCCAAGAGTTCAGAATACAAAGTTCCTCATTACTCAAAATCAAATAACTACTTAGAATAGTGAAAGATATTATATTTGTTGAGAAATTAAAAAGGATATCAAGATTGTATTTATTTTCTGTTTTAACTAATTGTATCGTTTCCTTCTGTATTCCTATAGGAAGTTTCTTTATAGATGTCTTTGGATATTCTTTTATCACTCCGTCTAACAGAAAGAGTTCTTCCACTTCTATGAAACGTTCTAAAACATGTCTTTCTTGAATATAATTCAAGAGCGTTTCGGATTGATTGGTATTCCACCAATGAGTAATCCAAAGTTTCAGACATTTATGAAATGAAAGAGACACTAACCAGGGTAAAAATGCTATAGATGTGAGATATAACAAAGAATACAATCTTTTTTTTTTTTTCATTTTGTACTTATGGATTTGGATAAAAAAAGAGTTTCCTTTATTCATTGACTCTATATTCCATTTTTTTGAAGCACGTCTCTTTTCTAAATATTGAATCTATAGATCTATTCTTCTTTTTCTTGGCATATTAATTGAGTTCTTCGATTCGTTTGTTTCTTTAGAGGAATATTCGAAAACCTATTAAAAATAATGAATTGGATTTGCACTTGAAAACGAGATCTTTTTTCGGATCCATTCATGATTTTGAAATGTCTCACGGTATAAACACAACACATAAAAAAAGATATGAATTCTAAATCTTGCACCTAAAAAGGTGAAAAACATTTTGGATTACAAGACAAGATTCATGTTAGGAAACAAAATGGAAACAGAATGGAGTTGAGATCCATACATATGGATACAAAACCTCTTTAGCATATCAAAAAAGAGTATGCCTACAATTTTAGGAATTTAAAATCTATTTGTATAATTCGTTCCAGTTCTTTTATATAAATTCTTGTTTTATTCCATATGAATCTATAAAAAGGTCAAGAAAAAATGAAAGAATTCAACATGTTTGATTCGAATGAACATTTATATTCGTAGAAGATTAGGATTGTATATGGAATTCGTAAATCTCCCTGCTAAAACTTTGTGTTTCTTTTCTTTATTTATTTCAAAATACTTCAATTGGTACACTCAAGAAGTAGGCCAACTCAGCGGCTTTTTCTTCAATCTTATCCAGAGTCAAAAAATTCTTATTGATACGATTCAAGGGAATGGCTCCTTGACCCCTTATTTCCATATAAAGTATACAATAAGGAGAAATACCCTCCTTATTTTGAATTCTGATTGATTGGATATCTTGCATAAGGAAGCGAAGGAGGATACGACGATTTATTCCCGGAAACCCCCAACGAAAAATAGATACTATTCCTTCTTTTCTATCGAATTGGTCATAACCACTGCCTACATTCCACAAAATGGTACACCATAAATAGGAACTTATAAATAGACCTGCACTCCCATAGAAAGACATTATGAGCCCTTGTGGAAAAAAAAGGATTTTATCAGAAGGAAATACGGATATAATATTTCTACCAAGATAACTGGAAGTTCCAACCACTAAGAATCCTAATGAACCTAACAAAAGGATAAAAAACCATAAAAAATTACTTGTTTTTCGGGATCCCTTTAGAAGTTCTATCCATATATATTTTGATCGCCAATTCATACTATACTAGATACAATTGCATTTGATTCGAATTGAGAGAATAACCCAAATGAAATTAACTTTCTTTTTCTTGATCCCCAAGTAACTCGCATCAATTAGTACTTAGAGTAATTTAGCACTGTTCAACAATTACCAACTATTCTACATATGTAGAATAATTGGTAGTTATCTTGATTCTTTATTACAAATTTTTGTTGATCCACCTTAAACCAACTAGATTCCGTAGATTTCGGATCTATACAATATTCTTTTTTTGCACATAAAGAAATAAAGAAGCAATTGAAATTGCTGGAAATATGAGGCCTACTAAAGGTACAAAAATAGAAGGTAAATTCAAATCTGTCATAGAATGGGTGCCTCGATTTTTATTTCATATTTGTATATCTATATTTCAATTTCTTTGTTATTTTGTCTTTACACGATAATATCTATTCTATTTCGTTTTTCATTCCAAGAGTTTCATCTTTGGTCTTAGCTACCTAATTAACTTAATTACTGTTCGCGTTTTTTTCTTTTCATGAATCCAAAAGCAGGAATTAAGGATGTAGATCTATTTAGCGGAGCAAAAAGGCTTAAATTCTATCAACTTTGATTCTTTTTGTTAGGTTCAAATCAGACGAGAATAATATTCTACGACTAAGGATTCTCTTATTATCAAACCGACTTCTTTTCTATCTATTATTTTATTGACTTGTGCTTTCTCTTTTTTTGAGCCAATACTCAAATGTTTTGGCAATTTACGCAAATATTTTGATCTTTTGCGAGTGCATAAAGCAATATACTTGCGAATCAGATCTTTTGACCTTTGCTTATTCTTCGTAGTAATAATATCTCCCGGTTTGCAACGATAACTTGGTATATCGACTATACGACCATTAACTAAAATATGTCTATGGTTTACTAATTGTCTGGCTCCAGGAATGGTCAAAGCCATACCTAGTCGAAAAAGTATGTTATCTAAACGCATTTCAAGTAGTTGTAGTAAAACTTGACCTGTGGACCCTTTGCTTTTTCCAGCGATACGCATATATCTAACTAATTGTCGTTCTGTCAAACCATAATGAAACCGCAATTTCTGTTTTTCTTCTAAACGAATACTATATTCCTTCGATTTTTTCCTATAGCGAAGTCTTTTTCTTTTAGGATCCTTGCCTTTTCTATATTTAAATTGTTTTTGAAGTAGTCCTGGTAAATATCCCAGACGGTATACTTTTTTAATACGGGGTCCTCGATAACGAGACATAAAGATTTCTCCTTTTTGATTATATTTTTTATTGAAATTTGATTTAATACTATAATTTAACACTATAAATAAATCAAAATTAAAGCTGAACTCAAAGATAAACAAAGTAAAATCGACTCAAGTAGTAAAGTATTCAAAAAACAAATGAATTGTATCACCATATGGATTTTTTGTACATATATATATATTGATTTTCTTTTTAGTTCTATTTTCGTATCGTTATAATAGTGATATAGGAAGGAAGTTGAGGCTCTTTTGATGGTGATTATTTTTTCTGTAAAGATTTCATTCCTATAAGCCCTTTTTTCTTAAAAATGATTGATTAAGTTAACGTGATGATGATCCGACATTTTATTTTTCTTTGATTTGGAGAAAGGGATAGATTAGCACTTATAGAAAAATTCATCGAAAAAAAGCCTGCTATCGGAATCGAACCGATGACCATCGCATTACAAATGCGATGCTCTAACCCCTGAGCTAACCAGGCTCACATAATAGAAATAATCTATAGAAATTTAGGAAAGTTGCGAATATGAGTTATAAATTATATCATTTCATATCATAGGAAGTAAATAATAGAATTCAGCATTTTTTTATTCAAAAATTTACTGAAGAAGATAAAGAAAAATCCATCTGTGATGGATATCGTTTATTCACTATGTATGATATATCTCAATATGATTCAATCCCATTCAAAATTCTCTAAAATTTCACTATGAAATTAGACATTTTATTTTTTATGGAGATTATTACATTATTTTATATTTTATTGAATATCAAAGAATATAAAAGGAAACTCAAAATTATGATTCAAAAAATCGAAATGGAAAAATGAACAAAAGTAATGAGAACTAATTATACTCAAATCGATTCGTATTAGTGTTTAAAAAAGAATAAGATAAATATCGAATCATTGAATTAGGACATTTTTTTTGTATTCATTTGTAAGAAGAAAACAGAAAACGAAGAATGTTAGTGAATAATCAATGGATTCGAATTCTTTATGAAAGATATTATCATCTTTATATAATTATATATATATATATATACCAAATATATATACCAATTTGAATCCTTTGATCTCAAGGAATTAGTGGAGATATTTATGGAATAAATACAAAATTAAAAACGAAAAATGGAATACTAGATAGAAGTAAAGAAAACATAATTGAAAAAATTTATATTCACAATAAATCATTCTTCGATTAAATATAACAAAAGCATTCTTTCTTGACTGAAATGAAATTATAAAATGTAAAAAATATAATCTAGAACCTAAAAAGATAATAAAGCTAATACTGGATGGAATATCTATAACTAAGAAAGAACGAGTCGTTTTATAGAAAGCAATTGGAAAGTCGAATTCCAATTTTCTTGGATTTGCTTGGGAGCGAGTCTGGAATGCCATATTCCATACCAATCGTGCATCGAAATCCGGTATACCAACTATTGAACAAATTAATTATTCGAAAAAAGATCTGAAAAAAGCCAGATAGAAATTGTCATTTAGATAGTCGAGTTGAAATCAATTTTTCATACATAGAGAAACCCTTATTTATTTCATAATGATAACGAGTTCCCATCAAAAAAATAATATAACGATTTTTATATTTCAATTTTTATACTTCAACTTTCTGAAAAAAGCTTGGCCAGCCCTTTTTATTTTATTGAATGGCCACATGACAACGAAAGCCATAGAAAAAAACTTATAGGATTTTGATGCTATTTTGATTCTATTTCGTTCATATTTATTTGACAAATGATCTATTTCTATACAATAATAAATATATAGCGGGTATAGTTTAGTGGTAAAAGTGTGATTCGTTCGATTTTTAACCTTGAATAGTTCAAGGGTCATTTAGTTTTTTGTTCATACTCCGATGAACAAACTTTTTTCTATTTATTAAAAAGGTTTTCTCCTTTTCCTCTCAATATAATATTTGAGGAAAAATAAACATTATCATGATTTATATCCAAAAGCTAATAGAAATGTTGGAATCAAAAGATTATGGATATAAACGTGTGAAGCATAATTTTGTGAATTGGATTGAACTCTTCCAATTTTTTCAAAGTATCAGGATCTATGGATGAAGATATTAAAATGGATTTCCAATCGTAACTAGATCTTCCTTTTTTCTATTGAATTCAAAAAGAAAAAATTTATTGAAGCAAAATAGCTAAAAAACGATAATTCTAGTTTGCTAGAACCATCAGCATATTGTTTCAGCTCGGTGGAAATCAAATTCTTTTCCTTACAGGATCTAATAAGTCAAAATAGAGAACGAAGTAACTTGACTAAGGAGGTTTTATAGAATCTCCCTTCTCGAGAGGGATCATCTAAAAAGCAGATCATTTTCGCTACATTCAGACAGAAAAGCTGACATAGATGTTATGGATCGAATGTATTTCGATAAAAATATGAAAATCTTCCATAAAGGAGCCGAATGAAACAAAAATTTCATGTTCGGTTTTGAATTAGAGACGTTTAAAATGATCAACCAACGTCGACTATAACCCCTAGCCTTCCAAGCTAACGATGCGGGTTCGATTCCCGCTACCCGCTCTCTATTATAATTATATATGCATCATAAGTTTTAAAATGAAATATCCACTCTTTTTTCTCCCCTAAACTCCAAGTTTTGGAGTTTAGGGAAGAAAAAATACAAAAAAAAGGCAAATAGGCATGAAACGCGTCCATTGTCTAATGGATAGGACAGAGGTCTTCTAAGCCTTTGGTATAGGTTCAACTCCTATTGGACGCAATTTTTTTTCATCTAATTTTTTAAGATTATATTAAAAACTTTTTTTTTTTTAAGAAATTCAATCCAAAATATTTCTCAAATATTACTCTCATACTAAGAAGAAAGATGGTTCATTTATGTTTGCTCCTGAGCTAGAAAGAGTTGGATCTTTTCCTTAATAGCTTCTTTCAAAAGAGCTTCTGCCTCGTCGGTGAATGTTTTGGTCGAAGATATAATTTCTTGGAATTGAGGTACTTTATCTCTTAAGTGGATATATAATTCTTCACGGAAAGCCCTTACCTGTTCAATTTCTAAGGCATCGAGATATCCCTTCGCCCCCGCATAAATAATAGCTATCTGTTGATCCACTCTTATAGGCGATGATTGAGATTGTTTAAGCAACTCACGTAATCGTCGACCTCTTGTCAATTGATTTTGCGCGGTCTTCTCAAGAGAAGAGGAGAATTGCGAAAAATTTTCAAATTCTATGAATTGGGCTAGTTCCAACTTTAAATTTCCAGCTACCTGTTTCATAGCTTTAATTTGAGCTGCGGATCCTACTCTAGAAACCGAGATACCCACATCAATAGCCGGTCGAATTCCAGCATTGAATAGATCAGCAGATAAGAATAATTGTCCATCTGTAATGGAAATTACATTAGTAGGAATATAAGCTGAAACATCTCCAGATTGAGTTTCAACTATTGGTAACGCGGTCATACTGCCTTCACCTTCAGAAGAACTTAATTTAGCAGCTCTTTCTAAAAGGCGTGCGTGTAAGTAAAAAACATCCCCGGGGTAAGCTTCACGACCGGGAGGTCTTCTTAATAGAAGAGACATTTCACGGTAGGCTTGTGCATGTTTCGAAAGATCGTCATAAATTATTAAAGTATGACGCTTACGATACATGAAATATTCAGCCAAAGCCGCTCCTGTATAAGGGGCGAGATATTGTAATGTAGCAGGTGAATCCGCCATTTCCGCTACAACAATAGTATATTCCATCGCTCCTCTCTCCTGAAAACTACTTACTACCTGAGATACAGAAGATGCTTTTTGACCGATAGCTACATAAACACATATTACATTTTCCCCTTTTTGATTCAGAATCGTATCTGTGGCTACTGCTGTTTTGCCAGTTTGTCTGTCCCCAATAATTAATTCTCGCTGACCGCGTCCTATAGGAATCATGGCATCAATAGCAATAAGCCCTGTTTGAAGGGGCTCATATATAGAACGTCGCGAGATAATACTTGGACAAGGGGATTCAATTAACCGATAGTCAGAAGATGGAATCGGACCTCTACCATCAATCGGTTCAGCTAAAGCATTTACAACACGACCCAAATAGCCTTCACCGACGGATATCTGAGCAATTTTTCCTGTTGCTTTTACAGAACTTCCCTCTTTTATCCCCGAACCACTACCCATTAATACAACACCAACATTCTTTTCTTCTAAATTCAGAGCAATGCCACTTGTTCCCTCGTCAAATTCTACTAATTCACCTGCCATGACATTATTAAGACCATGAACACGAGCAACTCCGTCACCTACCTGAACTACTACACCTAAACTCCTAACCTTGGCCTCTCTTTTATAGTTCTCAACATGCTCACGGAGCATATTGAAAAAGACCGGATCTTGAAAAAAATTATTATCCATATGGTGTTTATTAAATTATTATTATTATTATTTTTTTTTTTTTTACAACATGTCTAGATCGAGGAAATTACCTAAATTGGAAACTAAGCTATTTAATGGAATGAAGATTAATTATGTTATTTCTTGCATTTCATTGCACGTAGAATGCCCATATTAACACGGATCGTACGAAAATGTAACTCAGTATTGAAATGTAACTCAGTATTGAAATGGAATGAAGATTAATTATGTTATTTCTTCCATTTCATTGCACGCAGAATGCCCATATTAACACGGATCGTACGAAAATGTAACTCAGTATTTAAACGGTTGTTGAGAGTTCCTAGAGCTCGTTGTAAGGCTTGTTGGAAAATTCGTTGCCGTACCTGATTTATCGCCCTTTCTTCTTCCAAATAAAAGATTTCATTTTTATTTTTTTTAAATTGTTCTAATTTCTCATAAGCTGTTTTCATTAAATTTTGTTTCTCTCTTTCTATATCAGAGTACCCATTCATTCGATACTCATTTGCTTCTAGTTCCACTTTCTTTAAGCGAACCCGAGCTTTTTCGAGTTCCTCGACGGCCCCTCTACGTAATTCTTCCGAATTTCGAAGAGTACCCAAGATCCTCTGTTTTCGATTATATAATAAATCATTTATCACTCCCTTTCCAAAGAGAACTAATACACTAATCACTACAATTAGATTTATTAGATTTGTTGCTAAAATATCGGTATTAAACCCGAAACTCCCGGCGAATGACCAGCGGCCCAAGAAAACGAAAGAATCGGTTACATTTTTCATATGCTCTCCTTTTATAGATAGGACTAACAAAGAATCAAGTTCTTTTTTTTATCACTTTATGGGCTCCCTTTTTGATCCATTTCTTTTTTGGAATGAATAGGATTTTCCTCCTTTTTGAATAGGAATAAAAACAATTTCTGAATTTTATTTGGATGGAATCTACTGAATTACGAAGTATTTCCTTTTGTTGGAATCTTTCCTAAATCTTTCAAAAAAGTTTTCATTACACTAATACACTAAGTGAAGGAAGGACGATGCGATCTGGTAATGTCTCATGCTCAAATCAATCCTTTCTGGGATAAAGTATTGATCGAATTCAAAGACGTCAAAGGCCATTTCCAATTCATAAAATAAGAAAAAAGAGACAGTCTAATTGACCTTTTTTATTGCTAAAATAGGACTATTAAACAAAAGGATTCGCAAATAAAAGCGCTAATGCCACAACCAATCCATAAATTGTTAAAGCTTCCATAAAAGCTAAACTAAGCAATAAAGTACCTCGTATTTTACCTTCTGCTTCTGGTTGTCTCGCAATACCTTCTACAGCTTGACCTGCAGCAGTACCTTGACCAATTCCAGGTCCGATAGAAGCAAGCCCCACAGCCAATCCAGCAGCAATAACGGAAGCGGCAGAAATTAATGGATTCATAATAAGTTCTTCGTACCAAAAAAAGAAAAAGAAATTGTTAATGATACAGCCAACTAATGAAATATTCATTCATTTTATAATAAAAAATCGATTAGTCTAAATAACTAAAAATTTTGAATTGTAGTGAGAATATTACTCAATGGTAACAACTATTTCGATATCTTCCTTTTTTCCTTTATACTAAATTCTATAGATTTCTATGGAGTTTTTGTATATAAATATCCATTTATATAGTTATTTATATAGCTTTAGTTATTCCATTTCTTTTAAATCCTTGATGACTGGATTCTAAGAAACATTCCATACATTGAATGTAACCTCCCCACTTTTCTATTACAAATTAGAATTCGATATATATGTTCACCTTTTCTCCTATAATTTTCAGTCATATCTTATCCTATCTTATCCTATATTAAATATTCAAAAAAAATATATATATATATATATGATTATATTATTCTAAAACCAAATAAATTGTTTAAAAATCCTACAAAAATTGGGATAAAACGAAAAAAGACTATTTGTTCGAAAACTACTTAATGATGATCCTCCAAGGATTCTCCTATATAAGCTGCAGCTAAAGTTGCAAAAATAAGAGCTTGAATACCGCTTGTAAATAATCCAAGAAACATGACAGGTATAGGGACTACTAAAGGGACTAAAGAAACAAGAACAACAACTACTAATTCATCAGCCAATATATTACCGAAAAGTCGAAAACTAAGAGATAAAGGTTTTGTGAAATCTTCTAGGATGTTAATTGGTAAAAGTATTGGAGTTGGTTTAATGTATTTTTCAAAATAAGATAATCCTTTTTTGCTAAGACCTGCATAAAAATATGCTACTGACGTAAGTAAAGCTAAGGCAACAGTAGTATTTATATCATTTGTGGGCGCAGCTAACTCCCCATGAGACAACTTTATGATTTTCCAAGGTAAAAGAGCACCTGACCAATTAGAAACAAAAATAAATAGGAACATAGTTCCAATAAAAGGAACCCAAGGCACGTATTCTTCTCCAATTTGAGTTTTGCTCAAGTCTCGAATAAATTCCAGAATGTATTCAAAGAAATTTTGACCGCCAGTCGGAATAGTTTGTGGATTCCGAACAGTTGTGATGACTGAGACTAATAAGATAGCAATTACAACCCAAGAAGTGATAAGTACTTGGGCATGGATTTGTAAGCCTCCTATTTGCCAATAAAGATGTTGGCCTACTTCTACACCCGATATCTCGTATAATCGATTATATGTTTTAATGGAACATGATATAACATTCATATTATCCTCTGATCTAAATTGATTAAACTTCTTCAATTAAAAAGAAATTATTTGGATTGAACCGTCTCTTTCTCAACTCACCAACTTGAATCATCCATTCTATATTTAGAATACCAAGAAATCATGCAATATCATAATATATATATATATATAAATATCCCCGCACTACAGTTAGTTCTTTTTTCTCTTTTTTTTATTTATTTTTAAACGTAGAGAATTTAAATATTTTATAATTAAATTTTTTTTTTTCATAATCAAATTTTTTTTTTTCATAATCAAATTTTTTTGATGACCCTCAGAAATTGCGTACATTAATTGAGTAAGAATCCATCGAATTGAAATTGGATCCTTATCATTGGCTGGAATTGGAATATCTGTAAGATCGGGGTCACAATTTGTATCGATTAAACAAATTGTTGGAATACCTAAAATGATACATTCTCGAAGAGCTATATATTCTTTTTCCTGATCAATGATAATCACAATATCAGGCAAATTTGTCATATATTTGATCCCACCGAGATATCTTTGCAAAGTTGATAATTTTCTCCTTAAAATTGCTGCATCTCTTTTGGGGAGAGAGTGGAATCTGCCCTTATTTTCTAATACTTTTAAGTGCTTCAATTTAAAAAGTTTCATATACGTAATGACCCAATTCGTTAACATACCACGAAACCATTTTTTATTAACATAGTGACACCGAGCCCTTCTTGCAGCTAATGCTACTGAATCCGCTACTTTTTGTGGCCATTTTTTGGTACCGACGATTAAGATGTTTTGTCCTTGACTTGCTGCATCAAAAAGTAAATCACAAGCTTCTGATAAAAAACGAGCGGTTTTAGCAAGATTTATGATATGTACAGCATTACGCCTGTGTTTACCCTTGGTAATGATATAAGGGGCTATTTTCGGATTCCATCTCTTTTTACTATAACCTAAATGAACTCTTGCTTCAATCATCTGTTCCAAATCGATGTTCCAATATCTTTTTGCCATTTTTTTCTCCTACTGCTTTTTTTTTTATTAACAAAGAAACGAGGTACTTTGAAATAAATAATTGTTCCGATGGAACCTTTTACTGTGAATTTACCATTACATAAATCCTTAAGTTTTTGAATTACCGATTTCCGATTTGATGAAAAAAATTATAATTCAATTTAGTGAAAAAAAAGGAAAAAAGAATCCGCTCTCAAATTACGAATCATGAGATCTCATCAAGGATTGATTGTTCTGAGGTTTCATCAGAATTTACCTCATGAAGATTATTTTTTACATCGGAACACAATAATTCTTGATGGTGTAACATAATATCTTTCATTTCTAACTCGAATTGATTTTTTTTTGTTTTTTCTAAATCAAAGTTCTTGTCTTGTCTTGAAGAATGTACAAATTTTTTCAACCCGGTACCCATAGGTAAAATCCTTCCCAGAACAACGTTTTCTTTTAAGCCTTTCAACCAATCAATACGACCCCGTAAAGCAGCTTTTGCTAAAACTCGAGCAGTTTCTTGAAAACTTGCTTCGGATATGAAACTCTGAGTATTTAGAGACACTTTGGTTATTCCCAATAAAATTGCCTCATAGAACATGGATTCGTCTAAAGCACGTCCTGCCCTTTCTGCTTGTAACAATCCGATTAATTCTCTTGGTAAAAAAATATTAGACATCCCATCTTCTGAAACCGAGACTTTTGATGTTACTTGACGTACAATAATCTCGATATGTCTATCATGGATCTTTACCCCTTGGGATCGATAAACCTTTTGGATCTTATTAACCAAAGAAATACGACTCTGGGCTATGGTTAGCTCAGTTCCAATTAAGAAAATCCAAGGTAATTCAAGAATTTTTGGTATACATTTATTCCAACCTTCAAGTCTACTTGTGAGGTTTATCGATATTGAATCAATCGACGGCACTTCGAAAAACTTTTCTACTTTTGGAAGACCTTGCGTTATATCACTAGATTTCGATTTTTCATATAGAAATGTAACTAATACATCTCCTTCATCAAGGATTTTCCCATAATGACCATGAATAGTTCCCCCTGAAGTTACCAAATAGGGCTTAGCGGATCTTATAACTAAGGAATCTAGATTCACAATGATAATTTGACCAGATTTTTGGATATATGATTTGTCTTGAAATAGACAAACGTTTTCGCAGAGAAATTGTCCAAGCCTAATTATTTTCGATGTATCTTCACAATTTTCGTTGCGAAAGAAAGGGCACCAATTCCAATTGAATGCATTTAAAATCAAGCCTCCGCATGAATCGGGATTATAAATCGTACTATTCTCATCTATGAAAGAGTATTTCGATACTTCAAGTACTTGAAATACTTTTTGGAAAATCTGTTTAAAATGAAAGTGCCTATTTTTATCTATTAAATAGAATTGAAGTACTTGAACTTTCAAAGTATTGAAAGTTTTTCTGAAAAGGGAGGACTTTAAGATGAAACATAAATCAAGATTTGAATTCCCTATATCTAGTAAAATGATTTTGATTAGTTGAAATAGTAGGAAAGTCTCTTTCCAATTCTCAAGTAATAAATATTTCTTTAATAAGATTTCATTATGAGTTATTAAATGATAAAATGAATAAAAATTCGCTATTTTAGGTACAATAGCTCCTAATAGGCCCATAGAATGGAATATAAGATTTCTTTTTTTTTTCAAAGCGTTATTTTGAAATGGATGATCCATTTGAGAACAATTGGACGATGATAAAATTATTAAAGATTGACAAACCACCTTATTTTGATTTAACAAAGTACCCATAATTACTGGATGTTGACAAAGCGATTGAATCTTCACCTTGGGAGAAAAAGGATTGATATTGATACGATTTAATCTATTATCAGGAATCCAGCCTAAATTTTCTCTATCATACCTTTTTTCAGTATACGAAATAGTGGACTTGACTAACTCCATTTTAATGAAATTCCGAATCAAATCATTCGTCCTTATTTCAATAAAGGAAGCATGAGCCTCTTGTTCTATAAAATCTTTTTCTTCTTGGTCCCAATTTAATACTAAACAAGTTCGAACTAGTTGAATACTTCTGAGAGAAATTATTCGAATTCGCTTATTATCTCCATAACGCAAATAATTTACAACTTTCAGTTGGAGCTTATCCTTTTCCTGCAATAGATCCTGAGGGAAAAGGGTTGCTAAATGAATATCATCATTATCGGGTATTTCATAAGGAATGACAGGTCTAACTAAAACAAAATATTTTTTTTTGATCGGTGTAATTCCTTGAACGTAGATCCAAGAATTCTTTGTTTTTTCTTGTGGTATTAAAATATTGCTGTGCCTGAATATCTTATCTGTTTCCTTAGGAAAATGAATATCTCCAGAAAAAATTTTCAGTTCAATATATTTTTTTTTTTTCTCCACTTGGACTAATCCACCTACTCGGCTTCTTCGATTTGAAGCGAGCCATGTATCCGCTCCAATTATACTGTTGTTCCGTACCCTTATAGATGAAGATTTCGGTAAGATATGCACTTCTTCAGGAATGAAAAAAAAAGGATCCACTTTCCTTTGGTCTTCCGGAGTACATTCTTTCGTTCCTTCATCTTCAATCCATGTTTGGTCTTCGAAATTCCACTCTTTCATTTCTTCATCTTGAATCCATGTCTGATATTCCAGAAATTCTTTTGTTTCTTGATTCTCAATCCATGTTGGGTCTTCCGGATTCCATTCTTTTGTTTCTTGATCCTCAATCCATGTTGGGTCGTCCGGATTCCATTCTTTATCTTGAATCAATGTGTCGTCTTCTGAATTCCATTCTTCATCTTCAATCAATGTGTGGTCTTCTGGATGACATTTTTTTGTTCTTTGATATTCAATCCACGTTTGGTATTTTTGATATTCAATCAACCTTTGGTATTCTGAACTCCGCTTTTTTATTCCTTGATATTCAATCAACGTTTGATATTCTGGAAATTCCTTTGTTTCTTCGTCTCCAATCAATGTTTGGTCTTCCGGATTCCAACCTTCTGTTTCTTCATCTTTAATCCATGTTGGGTCTTCCGGGTTCCACTCTTCTGTTTCTTCATCTTCAATCAACGTTTGGTCTGCCGGATTCCACTCTTCTATTTCTTCATCTTCAATCAACGTTTGGTCTGCCGGATTCCACTCTTCTATTTCTTCATCTTTAATCCACGTTTCGTCTGCCGGATTCCAGTCTTCTATTTCGTCGTCTTCAATCACTGTTTGGTCTGCCGGATTCCACTCTTCTATTTCGTCGTCTTCAATCACTGTTTGGTCTGCCGGATTCCACTCTTCTGCGCCTTCACCTTCAATCCGTATTTGGTCTTCCGGATTCCACTCTTCTCTTCCTTCATCCTCAATCCAATTCTCTTTTTCTTTGATTAAATCCGTTCCACATTGAGTAATTCCGGAACTACTTCTTCTGTATCGTAAATCATCAAAATAAGTGAGAATACTATTTCTATGTAAAATACCCTTTATGGGTATTTTCATTGAAATAGCAAAACAGGGTATTGGTTCTTTGTCTCGTTCTTTATTAAATTGTAATGGGATGATAAATCGATTTCTTCGCTTTTTGGCCAAGAAATAAGAATTCTCTTGGAGAATCGAAGGATATATGAAATTCCAAGAATCATTCGATATGATTTGAGCAGGTCTTGAATAGTTATCAAATTTCCAATCTTTTTTACCCGAAGTATTTAATAATTGATATCTTACTTGATCATTAGTTATTGATAGGTCAGAAATATCTCTTTCGTCAATAGAAAAAGAATCAACATTGATCTTATCTTGATCTTTGTAGAACGAAAAAGATACTCTGTCTAATCTGTATGGACTTCCTTCTAATATCCATAAATAGCTTGTTTTTGGTAATAGATGAACATCACTATATTTATGTTTAGTTGCATGGTAGACATCAGTACTCCAGTGCATTTCTCCCCCAAATTCCGAATAAATATATTTTTCTACTTTCTCTTTCAAAGGAAAAGGTGACATTCCAGTACGAATTTCCGCAATAACTTCTTCTGATTCTATATATTGATCATTTTGAACTAAAATCAAACTTTTTGACGGAATATTCACATTATGGATAATATCCCCATTCTCAATCGTTACATAAAAATCTGTAGGACATAAAAAGGCAGGATGCCCATAACGGGTACGTGTGGGGTGAATAAAATCCTGATTAAATTTTATTTTTCCGCAAAAAGGAGCTCGTATATGTTCGGCTGTACCGCCTGTGAATACTCCACCAGTATGAAAAGTTCTTAATGTGAGTTGAGTTCCTGGTTCCCCAATTGATTGACCCGCAATAATACCTACAGCTTCTCCCAATTCAACCAAATCACCATGAGTAGGACTCCGACCATAACATAATTGACAGATCCAAGATGTACTTCTGCAAGTAAAGGGGCTTCGAATAGATATTGGTTGTGCTCGAAAGGTTATGAATTGATTGACTAGTCCCATCCCAATATCCTGATTTCTACTGGCAATGCATCGTCGACCGATATAAATATCATCTGCTAATACACGACCAATTAGTGTTTGGATAAAAAGGGTTTCTGTCATCCCATTTTGAGGACTTACAGAAATACCTTGGACAGTACCACAATCTCTTCTACGTACAACCATGTGTTGAACCACTTCAACAAGTCTACGTGTAAGGTATCCAGCATCTGCTGTTCGTATAGCAGTATCTACAACTCCTTTACGAGCTCCATAGCAAGAAATTATATATTCTGTCAAAGAAAGCCCCTCGCGTAAATTGCTTTGAATAGGTAAATCAATCATTTGTCCTTGGGGATCCGACATTAACCCTCTCATGCCTAACAATTGATGTATCTGAGATGCATTTCCCCTAGCTCCCGAAAAAGACATTAGATAGACTGGATTAGACGGATCAGTCATCTGAAAATGAGTATTCATTTCTTGTCTCAAATATTCACTTGTAGCATACCATATTTCAATGGATTGACGTAATTTTTCTACTGTGTGTACATTTCCATAATAATGATGTTTCTCTAAAATCGAATTCTGTTGTTCCGCATCTTGGACTAGCCATTGTTTTGAAGATACTGTTAAAAGATCATCAATTCCTAATGAAATCGATGTAGTAGTGGCTTGATGAAAACCTAAAGTCTTTACTTGATCCAGAATATGGGATGTATATCCCATTCCAAAATGAGCTACTAATCTGCTAATAAGCCGTTTCATAGCAGTTCCGTTTATAACTTGATTGTAAAAAGCTTGTTCTGCCATAATTCTCCCTATATTATGCTGAGTTGGATTCGGACAATGGACCTGAGTCAGTGATTCGAAAACGGAACTTACTTTCTTTCATCTCAATCTTGATTTCCATAGGAATTCAGAAATTAGGATACTAGTGAAATGGGAAAGACCCCACTTCTCACGCCGAGGAACATCGCTTAATCTAATTTGTGAGTTTAGATAGTGTAGAAATATAGCCGACTCGACTAAAGGCTTGTATCGCTTCTTTTGTTTCTCGATAAAAAGAAATATGACCAACAGTAGTTCGAAGGTATATACAGCGAATTTCTTTTTGAACACTTCCTATTATTAGATAGTGCTCATAAATCTCATGATAAGTACCCAAAGATTCGTATTGAACTTCAATAGGAACTTCGTCACTTGACCCAATAACACCTGGATGCAGTTTCCATCGGAGCCACAAAGGACTATGTAAACTAATTGTTTTCTGCCGATAAGCTCCAAGTGCATCATATGAACTACAAAAATAAGGTTCTTTCTCTTGAATATACCGAGAATTATGATTATCAACTGATTTCTTTGGATAGTTTTTACAATGAGAGGGATTATACCTATTTGCACAAATACCTCGATGATTTCCAATTGTTAATATATAGAGTCCGATAAGCATATCCTGAGTTGGTACGCAAATGGGATCTGCAATAGCTGGAGACAAAAGATTGATATGAGAAAACATAAGTAAACGAGCCTCCGCTTGAGCTTCGAAAGATAAAGGTAAATGAACAGCCATTTGATCTCCATCAAAGTCTGCGTTAAAACCCTTACAAACTAACGGGTGTAAACAAATAGCACGCCCCTCCACTAAAATGGGTTGGAAAGCTAATATGCCTAGCCTATGTAGAGTAGGTGCTCTATTCAATAATACAGGATGCCCTCGCATAACTTCTTGAAGTATTTCCCATACAATAGGTTCTTTTTCCTGTTCTTGAATCAGACTTTTAGCCGTCGTTGTGTTAGAAGCAATATGTTGACTAATTAGAGTACGAATTAGAAATATTTGGAAAAGCTCTATTGCTATTTCTCTAGGTAATCCACATTGATGTAATGAAAGGGAAGGACCCACAACAATGACAGAACGCCCTGAATAATCAACTCGTTTACCAAGCAAAGTCTTACGAAATCTTCCCTCTTTGCCTCCAATCATATCTGAAAATGACTTGTAAACTTTATTATAAGCATCTCTCCTCGGTTCTCCGCTACGGCCCCCAAGAAGTATATCCACAGCTTCTTGTAATAATCTTATCTGAGAAATTACAACTTCTCTATCCGAAGATTTACCTTGGCTTAATAGATCGGCAAGACAATTGTTCCGAAGGATCACTTTTCTATAGAGTTCATTAAGATCCGAACTCGTTACTTTACCCCCATCTAGCTGAATAATAGGTCTCAATTCAGGAGGAAGAACTGGTAATAAGTACAAAACCATCCATTCTGGTTCTACATTTGTTTGAAGAAGACGTTTAGCTAATTCGATGCGTCTAACCAAAAAATTCTTTCTTCTTTTTTGTTTTGTAACTTCCCATTCATCGCTAGTAGATTCCTCATTTCCTAATTGGTTCCATTCTACTAATGAATTTTCTATAAGAATTCGCAAATCTAAATCAGCTAATTGTTCTTTAATAGCATCTGCTCCTATCGCAATTTCTCGATTTTGAAATGTTTTAAATCGTTTCGTAAAAAAACGTGGAATGCTGTAGTCCCAGGATTGAATTTCATATTCGAATAAACCTCGTAATCGTAAGAAAGTAGGTTTTTTAGCTGTGGGCCTAGCAAAAGAAGAATTGAGATAGGTTCCTATAAGATGGGCTTCCCCCCTTTCAAATCGGACGTGAAAGTTTCCTTTCATCCGGCTCAAGTAGTTGCAGTCAAAAAAGAAATTCTTTCTGAATTTGTAGACCTTGTTCGATAAAATCCTACACTACTCCTTACTCAAGTTCCCAGTAAAAACTAACCTTTCATTGATTTATTCTTTTTTTTAATGAAATTGGATGAATTACTTAAAAAAAGAAATGTGAAATTTTTGAGTAGTCTACTTCCCTGAGAAGTTTTCTTAAAGAACGACTTTTGCTAAGGGATTTATTTGTCTATATCTTCTTTATAAGCGATCTTTTAGGTCTTTAGTTACCTCGACGGTTATGCTTTAATGTTCCTTGAAGCATATATGCGATAGATAAACTCCTGTAACCATACTCTATTTGCTTGGTTGGCTTAAGCAAAATTTCTATCGAAAAGAAATAGAATGATGAATTCCCTGAAAAAAGAATTTCACAAGGTATAACTAGCTATTCCTATTTATCTGTTACGGAATCGACCATGGATCAATTCCCCTTGAATTTGGAAGTAGGTAATACATCCCACAATCTAAGTTTCATGTTATTTCTCCCAAAACACATGTCAGAGCTGGGGCATCCCAATTGAATTGAATAGGATGACAGTTTGTTAATCCGAATCTGCCAAAGAAAATTTTGATCAAATCACACACCGCAGTATACTAAGCTTTTTAATTCCTTAAGGGGTTTATCTAAAAGATTCGCGATATAACTAGGAAGACGTTTTAAATACCATACATGAGTTACTGGACATATAAGTTTGATGTATCCCATTTGATATCTTCGTACTCGAGAATGAACAAATTCTACGCCACATTGTTCACAAAATCTTCGGTTTTCTTTTTCGGATTCAATCTCTCGATACTTTCCACACGCACAAAATCCACTTTTTATGGGTCCAAAGATTCTTTGGCAAAACAATCCATTTTTTTGGGGTTTATTGCTTTTATAATGAAAAGTTTGAGGTTTTGTGACCTCTCCAACAACCTCTCCGTTAGGTAATATTTTTTGAGCCCAAGCTTGTATTTGTTGAGGAGAAACTAATCCAATTTGAAGTTGTTGATGTTTATATTGGTCGATCATAAAATAAATGAATCATTAATTTCAATCAAAGTTCCTTCCTACAAATCTGGAAGTTCTTCTCTGATACAAGGAAAAAATGCAGTTCTAGAGCCAAAGATCGTAGTTCGCGAACGAGCACTCGAAAAGTTTCCGGAACATCAACATCGTCGTCGGGGTTAGGTGCTGTTCCTCCAGTAAGCATCATATTGATTATTTGTTTACGAATTCGAATATGATCAGATTTATAAGTAAGCATCTCTTGTAAAATATGAGCAACACCAAACCCTTCCAGCGCCCAAACTTCCATTTCTCCTACTCGTTGTCCTCCTTTGTTAGCCCTTCCTCTAACGGGTTGTTGTGTAACATGTGTGTAAGGTCCAGTAGAACGCGCATGGATTTTCTCATCAACTTGATGAATTAATTTTAAGATATAGGACTTTCCTATTAGAACAGGGTGTTCAAAAATATCTCCTGTTCTTCCATCAAATATTCTGCTTTTTCCCGGGTACTCAGGTTCAAATACCCATGGATTTTTTGTTTGTCTACTAGCTTTATATAATTCAGAAAATACTAGCTTTCTCGAGGCATCTTGCTCATATCTTTCATCAAAGGGTGCTATTCTATAATGTCTCTTTAACAAATCCCCTGCTAATCCGAGTGAGCATTCAAATATTTGGCCCACATTCATTCGTGAAGGTACTCCTAAGGGGTTGAAAATCATATCAACAGATGTTCCATCTTGCAAATAGGGCATATCTTGTCTAGGTAAAATCTTGGAAATGATACCTTTATTCCCATGTCTTCCAGCTACCTTATCACCTACTTTGATTTTACGTTTTTGTAAAATATATACACAAACCATTTCTAAAATATCACTGGAATCTTCTTTCTCGACCCATTTCACATCAATAACGCGACCTCTTCCACCTATAGGTAACTTGAGAGAAGTTTCCTTTGCCGTGGATAAATGCATACCAAGTATAGTTCCTACTAATTTATCCCTCGGCATAGGTTCATCTTCTGTCGGCGTTAATTTACCTACTAGAATATCGCCTGTTTCTACCCAAGATCCCAGCATCACAATTCCATTTCTATCCAAATGGCGGAGTAAATGAGTCTTCAGATGTGGTATTTCCTTAGTGATTATTTCAGGGCCTTGATTTGTTACATAAGTCTGAATTTGATATCTCCGAATATGAAAAGAAGTATAAATATCTTCATATAGGAGACGTTCGCTAATTAGTACTGCATCTTCAGAATTGTAACCCTCCCATGGCATATAAGCTATCAATATGTTTTTTCCTAAAGCGAGTTCCCCACCAACTGTTGCTGCGCCATCCGCTAAAATTTGTCCTTTTTTTACGTATTGACCCTTCAGAACCTGGGGTTTTTGATGGATCCAAGTTTTTTTGTTGGAACCTTGATACTTAACTAAAGGAATAGTCATACTATTTTCATTATTTGATAAGATGATTTTGTGAGTATTAGTATCAATGACCTTTCCTCGATGCTCAGCTATAAGCAAAAATCCCGAATCTAGAGCTGTTTGTCCTTCTAGCCCAGTTCCAACAATGCACTTCTCAGGATGAAAAAGCGGAATTGCTTGTCGCTGCATATTAGAACTCATTAAAGCCCGAGTTGCATCATTATGCTCGATAAAAGGAATAAGGGAAGTTCCAATCGAAAAATAGTGGAAGGGAAAAATGCTTCTAAGCTGAATCTGTTCCCATGCAATAGTCAGAAATTCTTGACGGTATCGAGCTGGAACAACCTCTTCTTCCTGAATACCTCGATTCAAGGATAAAAAATTCCCGGATGCTACCATAGAATCTTCATCTCTATTTGGTGATAAATAAACCATCCGTACTTCTTTTTTGTTTTTTTTCTCAGATATTTTATAAAACGGGCTCTCTATCGATCCCCAACGACCAATCCTCGCATGAATAGCTAACGATCCAATAAGTCCAACATTGGTTCCTTCGGATGTATCAATTGGACAAATACGTCCATAGTAACTAGGATGGATATCTCGTATCTCAAAAGGAGCAGTTCGACTCGTCAATCCTCTAGGATCCAAAAAACTCCATTTTCGCCCATGAACTAGTTGTGCCAATGGATTAGTTTGATCGGAAACTTGAGATAAGGGGTGTCGGCCAAAAAACGAGTCATAAGTAGTTGTTAATGAAAAGAAAGTGCAATTGACCAAATTTTGGGGAGTTCGTATCCATTTATTTTGAATGATTGCTCTACTAATAGTATTTCGAACCGCATTTTCTAAATGGAAAAGAGCTAATTTAAATTGATCCTGTAAGAGATCTCCTGCAGGACGAATACGTTTATTTTTCAAGTGATTAATATCATCAAGTGTACCCATTCCAAATTTTATCCCGATCAAATAATCCGCAGCCGCCAATACATCTCGTGGTAACAAAAAGGTATTATTCAGAGGTATATCCATATTCAGCCTCCGGTTCATATTTCGTCGGCCGATCTTTCCTAATTCACATTTTTTTTGAAAAAATTTATTTTGTAATACCTTATATATGGATTCCGAAGATACCATATCTTCCTCTTCGACACAACAAAATTTTTTATAAAACTCCCAAACAGCGTTTTCTTTTGAACTTATTTTGATTTCCTCCTTCTCATTCGGGAAAGACAAGAAAATCTCGGGGTAACAAACATTATCTAGAATTTCTCTTAGATTCGATCCCATAGCTGATAATAAAACTAAAATAGATATTTTTTGTTTTCTACTCACACGGGCCCATATTCTTCCTTTTCTATCCATTTCTAATTTAAATCTTCCTCCCCAATCTGATATGATGGTACCGGTATAGATCGAAATTCCCTTATGGTCTAATTTGGAACGGTAGTAAATACCCGGACTTTGCAATATTTGATTGAGTACTGTTCTGTATACCCCATTTATGATAAAGTTTCCTAGGGAAGTCATTATAGGAATATTTCCTATTAAAATGGTTTGCTTTTGTATATGTCTACTAGTTTTTCGAATTAATCCCGCGGGTACATATAATTTCGAAGAATATGTAAGTGATTGATAGACGGCATCTCTTTCTTTTATTAAGGGTTCTAACAATTGATATCTTTCCACAAACAAGAGGAATTCCATATTTTGATCGATATCTTTTATTTTTTTTTTTGGAAATTTATCAAATTCTTCCGTCAAACCTTTATTAATGAACCTATAAAATCCCTCAAATTGTATCTGCCTCAATCCAGGTATTGTAGACATTCCCTCATTTGCATTCCGGATCATTTTATTGAATCTTTATCGAAGAAAATTCCATTAGTGGCTCATTATTCATCGACTTCTATAGATCGATCTACTAATGATAGAATTTCGATTCTGTTTACTAAATCACATGAAATTTGAGTGAACTTTATATATGTCTTTTATCCATATGAATAAAAATCCTTTTCTTTTTGTTTCGACTAAAGTGAGAATTTTCGACAGGTACAAATGGAAATGGATTGATTGATAAGATATTCCTGAAATCAAATTTTTTTCTTTTTTTTACTTCACTTATGGAATCCTGTATAAATCTGTATAGATATAGAATTTGGGTACTAAAGATTATACTTTTTATAAAATGACAGAAAGAATATTCAGGTGTACTAGAGAATTTGATTTTATTTAGAACAATGAATTTGTAGTAGTATGATATTTTGAGTAATAGTATATTATATTCCTGGAATTAACAGAGTAGAATTTCTTGGAATAATATTCAATATAATAAAAAATAAAGGCCCCTCTAGGCATATATACAGAAGAGGGAGATAGACTAATTCAGGATCTATGAAAAAAAAATGGGTATTCCGGGGTTTACATCTAAATCCAAATTCAATTATAATTCTGAATTGAAAAAAGAATGAATTGTTGAAACTATTTGATACTATACTCAATTAGTCGTAAATCCATTGGATTTTCTTATTCCATTAAAGAAACACAATTGTAGATACAAAAACCATTTTAGAACCGTTTTTTACTTCCAAATAAGAAAAAAATCTAAAACTTAAGAAAGATAAGATATATCGGAATTTTAGTTAATGGTTCCAAATTGAATCCAATAAAAAAGAGTAATTCTTTTTTGGAAAAGGATGAAGTACAATAACTATCATTCAAGAGAAAAACAAGAATTTATGAACCGCTTCCGCACCAAACAAAAAAAAAAAATCAATAATGTCATGTAGAGGAATTTTGGATTGGATTTGGCGATATGGCCAAGCGGTAAGGCAGGGGACTGCAAATCCTTTATCCCCAGTTCAAATCTGGGTATCGCCTTTTCAAGAAAATGCTTAGGATTTCCTTTTCGACTTCTACAAAATAGAAATACTTGTCAATTTTATTCAGCTTTGAATAGTCTATAGCCAAAAACAATATATACCAGTAGGCATGGGTGAGGTAATGCTTACTTCATTTAGGTAAGATTGAAGGAAGATGACGATGTTGTACCATGGATTTAAGACTCGTTTATCATTCTTTCGTAGAAAGTTAGACAAGAAACTCAGATAAATGAAATCGGAAAATATCTACTAGATAGTGGATAGTGATCTATCTTGCTAGATATCTTTTGCTTCGGAAAAGAACAAAAACAACGAGTGTGTATATCACATTTGTCCTTAATACTTTTGCATTCCACAAGAAATTCTATCTATTACTAATACTAAATTCAATTTGTATCATTGCTTTATAAATAGCCTTTCATAGTTCTATTTTGACTCTCCACTATTGATTCGATTATGATTATTAATCAATAATGGAATAATTCCTTCATAGAAATAGGAGACATAATTCACATGGATTTAGTAAGTTTTGCTTGGGCTGCTTTAATGGTAGTCTTTACATTTTCGCTTTCCCTTGTAGTATGGGGAAGAAGTGGACTTTAGGGTAATTTATTGAGGAATCGATTCAGTAATCGAATTGTATCCATTGTTTCATTAATCCTTTTGCATTAATGATTTTGTGAAACTTTATTTAGCTTCTCTTTGTCTTTGTTTTAAAATTCTACTGGAATACAATCTTATCTCGTGTGATAGAAGGAACTATATAGAGTTCTTTCTACCACACTTTAGGATTCTAATTTGCTCGTTTTAGTTAAGATTGGCTATTTTCTTTTGATCCTTTCGAATTATTTCTTTAATGATTGATAAGAATTAAAAATTTCAGTCTCGATCAAATTAATCATTTGGACTGGCTGTTTTTACGTAGATAATAAGTAAAAAAGCAGTAGGAACTAGAATGAACAATGTAGTAGCAATAAATGCAAGAATATTGACTTCCATAATCTTCTTTTTTATTTTTTGTCTTCGCAATAATTCGGGATGTAATCCCGTAGATAGTATAAATTGAACTCCTATAACTTCAATAGGATGGACTGCATCCTGATACGATTTCATCTCGGATCCATATAAAAATACACGAATAGATAATCTATCAAATTGATTGATCATCGAGAATTGAAGAGTATATATATATATAATATAGGAAGGAAGATCTTTTTATGAAATGCAATTTTTTGATTAGATGAAAAAGGCCATTACATTTTCACCTTTTTCCACTTTGTCTTTCCTATAACCTATTGACTGTCTTACTTATCTTATCAAATCTTACTTATCTTATCAAATTCGTTTGACTTTTTTCTTAGCTTAGTACTGAATCAATACAATTCAGTATTATTCTATATATGACTGATATTCTATCGGTCAATCATACATATATCCAAATAAAGAGTAGAAGCAAGATGGAAAGAAGGGATAAAACAATCGAATATTCTAAGAAATGAATTTAAAAGGTGGATTTCTTTCTTGATCTTTTCTTTTATTAATATCTTCTTTTTCAGAGTTCGAATGAAAGACATACATTTGAAAGTGAATTTGCAATTTGAATGAAATAGAATTTTTTCAATCAATCATTGAACATATATTCAGAACTGGGATGAGGTGTGGTTTAATCTAATCTAAAATAAGGTAATTTAGACTTAATTAAGCAATAAATGAATACAACTTGTATATATCTATTTATAGGAAAATACAATGATTTGTTTGATCCAGAACAATCGAAAAAGAAATAAGACGATGGATAGTATCTCTCTGATCTCTGAAATGAATGAATATAGTCAGATTCATGATTGTACAACAGAAATTGTTATCTTCTCAATCGATAGTAGTGGAAGAAGTACAATTTCTCCACTCATATTTATCGAATGCAAAATGGATAATAAAGGGAAATGAAAGAAATCAAGATTTCTTCCTAATTAGGAATTAGATCTTTTTTCCTATCTACCTTTTCTTTTTTATGAAAAAGAAGAGGAATTTGATAAATTTATCGGATCCTAGTTCGGGACTGACGGGGTTCGAACCCGCAGCTTCCGCCTTGACAGGGCGGTGCTCTGACCAATTGAACTACAATCCCAGCAAAGCAAAGTCGATGGCATCTATATTCCATATAGACTATGCTGAGAGTGACACAGACTACTAATAATCTGTGATTCAATAAAACAATGAAAGATAATTTATCTTTTCATTGAGAAATAGCCATTCTTTTCATGAGACTCTAAGAAATTTCATAAAACTCTATTGAACCTAAGTAAGCTATCATAAATTTTAATTCTGAGAAAGAATTGAATTGATTAAAATATTGATATGGATAGGGATAAAAAATGGACTTTTCTCCTTTATTGCAATAATAAAAAAGAAGACAAATCTGTTATTTCATATTTATGAAATGGTGCATTATTGGGCCGAGCTGGATTTGAACCAGCGTAGACATAACGTCAACGGATTTACAGTCCGCCCCCATTAACCACTCGGGCATCGACCCAGGAAGAATGGATTGATGGTTGACGGATTGAGAATCCGTCAACCAGTAATCACTCGGGTATCTATCCAAAAAGAGATTATAGATTGAGGGATTTAGAGTCCCTAGGGACTTAGAGTCCCTATTGACGGATTTACAGTCCGTTAACCATGAATCACTTTTACAGTCCGTTAACCATGAATCACTTTTACAGTCCGTTAACCAGTAATCACTCGGGTATCTATCCAAAAAGAGATTATAGATTGAGGGATTTAGAGTCCCTATTGACGGATTTACAGTCCGTTAACCATGAATCACTCGGTTGAACATCTAGGCAGTCAATTGCCTAGATGCCCTACCCCCAGGGGAAGTCGAATCCCCGCTGCCTCCTTGAAAGAGAGATGTCCTAAACCGCTAGACGATGGGGGCATATACATCCGCGCGTTATTATAACTATGTATGATATTAGTCTAAACTTCTTTTTTGTAGTTGTCAATAGATGATTTATTGTATATGACTTATACAGCCGCGCGCCATTATAATTATGTATGATATTAGTCTAAACTTCTTTTTTATAGTTGTCAATAGGATTTATTGTATATGACTTAATCTAAAAAAACTTTTCCTAGTTTTCTGTTGGGATTTTGGGGTTTGATAGTTCATGAATAAACTATCCTATATTAACTAAGTTATTATGTTATAAGGAAAAGATGATAACGAAAGATCCTAATGAAAAGAAGGCTAAGATTTTTTCAGTTCAAGCAGTAATTTCATTAGTCTGGGAGAAAAAAGAGTTCAATTTCAATCTCGTTTTACTTATTTTATTCCATTGGATAATTCATGATTTCCTTGGATATTCAGAGAAAATTAACCTGTTTACTATAATACATTTAACACTAAGTCAAAAAATGAAAAAATGATAGACATTTGTATTTATCTTCCAAAAAGATTCCGTTCTATAGTATGGATTCTTTCATCACCTAATTCATTCAATAAAATAGAGTACGAATAACAAACCCTTTACCCACTTTTGGTGTCAAAAATAGATCAAAAATATATATAATATATAACCTATATATCTATTATATGGATTATATGATCCCATTCCTAATGGAAGATGAAAATGGCTAATTTACTAATGGAATTGATATGCCCTTTTAACTCAGTGGTAGAGTAACGCCATGGTAAGGCGTAAGTCATCGGTTCAAATCTGATAAAGGGATCTTTTCACTAAAAGAAGAGTCCATTTTTTTTTTTTTTTTTAATAAAGAAAAAGATAACCAGAAATTGGAAATTTTTTGAGTTGGAGTTAGGAAATTCAATAGTTATTATTATAATGACTATTTATACTAATTTTCTTTTCTTAGGAGTCCCATAGTGACGTAGAAAGGCCCCTTTTCATTATTCCCATTTGGTTTACTCGGTGCGACATAACATAAATCCTTTTTTTAGAATATTATAAATATGCCCCATTTAATAATTGATTTGCAAGCCAAATTTTTTTTTCTTTCTTAACAAATCTGCTGGCCAATTATAAATGAAGAAAAAGTAAGTGGACTTAACTCATTGAATGATGACTATATTAGCTATTCTGATATATAAATTCGATAATAGATAAAATTGTATAAGCATAAGCAAATTTTTTTCTTATACCACGGCAAGGTAAGAATTCTTAAATATTGATGAGGATTTTATATTCTTGTTACTGGCTATTTATTCCATAAGAAGAAATCGCTATTCTTTTATATATTCAAATGGAATTCGAAAATCGATTTTTCAATACTTTTCCCTTCATTTCAAAATCCAATCAATATTGTATTGGCCGAAGACCCAAACAATAGAGAATGAAGGCGAGAAAAGGACTTTCATTTTCAATCTATCATTATTTCATTTAATGCTACAAAAAAATAGAAAATTTTTGGTTTAACCCGTTAAAGTGAAAAGATATATTCTGAAATATGGGTCATAGGACAATTCAAGATTCCATCATAGATAGTATAAATAAGCACTGACTAATCAAATTGAACTCATGGATTTACCCAGGTTGGTTTGTGGCCTAATAGAAGAAAATAATTTGTATCTTCGAAACCCAGTGCAAAGGGCATTGAAGGCGAAATTGTCCGTAGATAATCGATACTATCATATGCCTAAAAATATGAGGTGTTCGGAAATGGTTGAAGTAATTGAATAGGA